GAATTTGAACAAAAACTAACTAGATTTGAGAAAAAATCAGTATTGTCAGACCAAGGAAAAATGAATTCGGAAAATTCAGTGCAATATTTCTTCGATGCAAATACAATTGAACCAAAGGATCAAACAATTCAAAAAAACACAAAGGAGGGACTTGACCTAAACGAAATTGGGAAAAGGGTTCCTCGATGGACATACCAATTGCTCGACGATTCAAAGGAACTGGACCCGCCGGAAGAAGACCCAGACTGGTCTCAAATTATTTCCAGAAACTTCAAAACTGTATTCATATTGGATTGGAAGGACTATTATACGAAGCGGGGGAAGGCGGAGGAGTATGATGATGAGGATAAGGATACTGAGGAGATTTTAATACGGTATGCGAAACACTCAGATTTTAATCGCGAATTAATCAAAGGATCCGTACGCGCTCAAAGACGTAAAACACTTATTTGGAAACTATTTCAAACAAATCTGCATTCCCCACTTTTTTTGGACAGAATAGACACAATTTTCTCCCCAATACTGAAAATTCTGAATCCAATCTTCTTTCTGAATCCAATCTTTAAGATCTTTAGGAATTGGATAGGAAAAGGCGGGGAAGTGAAAATTTGGGATTATGAGGAAGAGGAATCAAAAGAAGGGGACCACGAGGAACAAAAAGGGGAGGACGCGGTGGAGACCGAGGTAGAAAAAAGGGAGCACGCGGAGGAGGAGCGACTAGAAATAGCAGAACTATGGGATAGTACTCCGCATGGGCACGCAATCAGGGGTTTTCTGTTACTAGCCCACGTAATTCTTAGAAAATATATTTTATTACCCTCATTGATTCTAGTCAAAAACTTTAGCCTTTTTTTATTATTTCCATTTCAATTCCCCCAAAAATTATCCGAGTGGTATAAAGATTGGGACGAAGATTGGAAGGCGTGGGGCAGAGAAATTCATGTTAACTGTACGCACAATGGCGTTACAATATCGGAAACAGAATTTCCGCAAAACTGGTTAACAGACGGTATGCAGATTAAAATTCTCTTCCCTTTCCGTTTTCGGTACAGTTTTCACCTACGACCCCATCATAAACGGAAAGATCCAATGCAAAAGAAAAGAAAAAAAGTAAAATCTTCTTTTTTAACAATCGGGGGAATGGAAACGGACTGGCCTTATGGTGCTCCCCGAAAAGAACCTCATCCTCTTGAACCTATTTATAAAGAATTTGAAAAACGAATGAGAGAAGCGACAAAGAAATGTTTTCACTTGTTAAAAAAAAAAAAAGCAAAATGGATTCTAGATCCGTTTATCAAAATCAACCAACTTGAAAAAGGAAATCTAAATAAAAACTTTGGAGTGAGGGAAAGCTATGAATTGAGTGAAACTCCAAATGATAAAAATTTTCGAATAAGGAATCAGATGTTTGATCAATTGTCTAGTCAAATTCAATCTATGGATTGGACAAAATCTTCACTTACCGAACAACAAATAAAGGATCTGTCCGATAAGATAAGTACAATCAGAAATCAAATTGAAAAAATAACAAACGACAAGAAAACCAAATTTCTAATACCTGATAAAAATATCAGTCCTAGCAAGGGGAGTTTTGCCAAGAAAAAATTAGATTCGTCAAAAAACCTTTGGCAAATAGTAAAAAGAAGGAGTGTGCGATTAATAAGGAAAGGGCGCGTTTTGTTGATATTTTTCATTGAAAGTATTTTCTCTCAAATTCTCATTCGTATTTCGAGTGATATTGTCGAAATGTATCTTGAATTACTTCAATTAAAAAAAATAATTATTGATACATACCGTCACTTTAATAGTTACTTTAAGCTAACAAATTATGAAGGAATTGAGGAAAATTTAATTCATTGGATTTCGACTATAAAAACTAAGTTTTATAATATTGGTGATAAAAATTCAAAGAATTTTTGTGGGATAGTTTCCTTGTCACAAGCATATGTATTTTACAAATTATCACAAATCCCAGGGATTTACAAGTATCCCTTGAAATCCGTCCTTCAATCATCCCGAACATCTTTTTTTCTTAAAGAGAGAATAAAAATTTTTTTTGGAACACAAGGAATATTTGATTTCGAATCAACGCATAAAGAACATGGAAATGCAGAAATGACTGCATGGAAAAACTGGTTAAGCGGGCACTATCAATATGATTTATCGCAGACTAGATTGTCTAAATTTATGTCGCAAAAGTGGCGAAATCGGGTCAATCAAAGTTGTAAGGTTCAAGATATAGATTTACCAAATTTGGATTCATATGAAAAAAACCAATTAATTTTGGTTGAGAAACAAAAAGAAAAAGCAGCTTCATTATCGGTTAAAACAAAAACAGAGAAATTAAAAAAACATTACAAATATGATCTTTTAGCACATAAATATATTAATTATGAAGAAAGGAAGGATTTTTCGATTTCTGGATTGCCGTTACAAGGAAACGAAGGTCGAGGGATTCCCTCTAAGTACATAATGTATAAACCTGATTTTTTTTCTATCCGAAGATATATTAGAAAAAATCCGGATAGAAAATATTTGGATTGGCAAATCATCCGTTTTCTAAAGACGAAACATATCGAGGCCTGGATTAATAAAAAAACTAAGATTGCAACTCATTATTTTCCAATAATTAATACACTTGATAAGAAAGATCTTTTTTATCACGCGATTCATAAACAATTCAACTTATCTCCAAACAAAAACAAAAATATAAAAAATACAAAAAACCATCCTTTTGACTGGATGGGAATGAATAAAGCAAGACTAATTCAAACTCAGCGCAGTAAGAAATCGATTTATGAAAAATATAGGATGAACCCATGGATCATACCAATCAAATTACTTCTTTCCGAGTTTAATAACAATAAAAACATTCGTAATAGTCGTGAAAAAAAAAATACCAAAGAAAAAAAGGATCTTGAATTAGAGAATCAAAATAAAGAAGAAAAAAAACAGCCTGGACAAGAGAATCCTAGATCAACTCGACCAAACCAAAGGAAGCCTAAATCAAATCAACCAAACCAAAGGAAGCCTAAATCAAATCAACCAAACCAAAGGAAGCCTAAATCAAATCAACCAAACCAAAGGAAGCCTAAATCAAATCAACCAAATCAACAACAAGATATGAAACAAGAGTCTGTCAAATCAGACATTGAAAAAAAGAAAAAGCAAGGGAAGGAGAAGAAGAAGTGGAAACCGCCAACCGACCTAGATATCTTCCTGAAAACGAAAAGTTACATAGGTTTTCAGTTGACATGGACCAATCTTTTTGAAGAAAATCTAATCAGTGTTATCAATATCTGCAATTTCCTGCTTAGAATGAGAGATCCAAGGGAAATGGCTATATCCTTTTTTCGAAGAAAAGAAATGCCTCTGTCGATTCTAAAGTATCATAACCCTAAACTTACTTTGGAAAGTAAACCTAAACTTACTTTGGAAAGTAAACCTGAACTTACTCTGGAAAGTAAACTTAAACCGACTCTAGAAAGTGAACCTGAACCTCCAATTCTATTTCCTAAAGCGCTAAAAAGTGGAGAAATACTAATCCAACTAGTCCGTTTGCCTAGAAAATGGGATGGTCCATTGATCCTGTATCAAACCATAGCTATTTCACTGATCCACAAGAATAAACACCCTTATAATATTACTAGAAAAACTAATCGAAAATGCCGAAAAACAGAAAAAAGAAATGTTGATAGGAATGATTTTTCTGAATTCATTACAAAAGAGGAAAAGATGGTTGGGAATATAGATGAAAATAATTATAATTTGCCTGTTCCTGAAAACATTTCATCTCCTAGACGTCGTAGAGAATTGCGAATTCTAATTTGTTTAAATTCTGGGAAGGAAAATCCGGATGTTGTGGATAAAAAGAAAGTATTTTGCACCGAGAACAACGTCAGGAACTTTGGTTCACTTTTAACTAATAGCAAGCATAGAGAGACAACTCAATTCATTAAATTAAAATTTTTTCTTTGGCCAAATTACCGATTAGAAGATTTAGCTTGTATGAATCGTTATTGGTTTGATACCAGTAATGGTAGCCGTTTCAGTATGTTAAGACTACAGATGTATCCACGCTTGAAAATTCATTGATGATAAACTTTCTATAGAATTTGAGATACTGTTAATTTAATTAATAATCAATCCAATTTAAAATTGGATTTGTCTACGCATAGTTTAAGGGCTCTTAGAGTTCGCCACCCACAAAACCAAAAACTCGACAAAAAAAAGTTTGACCTAAGATCCTAAAAATCTTAGGTCATCAAATTAGTATCATGTACCAAAATATAAAACAGGACAGCATAAGGCCTGGATATCCTTATTCCTATATCATACCAGGTATGGTGATCCATATAGAAAAATGAATGTCATTCTTTTTATTGATTGGTAAAATCCATATCTATAATTTGTAGAAACTTAAAACTAAAAAAAGGGGGGATACAAGGACTCTTTTTATGGTAAAAAATACATTGATCTCAGTTATTTCGCAAGAAGAAAGCAAGGGGTCTGTTGAATTTCAAGTATTAAGTTTCACTAATAAACTAAAGAAAGTAACTTCACATTTGAAATTACACAAAAAAGACTATTTATCTCAGAGAGGCCTACAGAAAACTCTCGGAAAACGTCAACGGTTGCTAACGTATTTGTCAAATAAAAATAGAGTACGTTATAAAGAATTAATAAATCAATTAGATATTCGGGAGTTAAAAACTCGTTAAGTTAAGTGATAAGTTAATTGGAAGATTTCTTGTAGCATTATTTGATTTTTCAGAGCTTGGATTTTGATGAACTTTATTTCATTTTTAATTTAATAATTCATAGAATACTGATCCTGACTCGGGGAAAAAACATATGAATGTACAAACTACAAAAAACGATCTCATGATCGTCAATATGGGCCCTCACCACCCATCAATGCATGGGGTTCTTCGCCTCATCATTACTCTCGACGGTGAAAATGTTATTGATTGTGAACCTATATTAGGTTATTTACACAGAGGGATGGAAAAAATTGCGGAAAACCGAACAATTATACAATATCTCCCTTATGTAACACGTTGGGATTATTTAGCTACTATGTTTACAGAGGCAATAACAGTAAATGCCCCAGAACGTTTGGGAAATATTCAAGTACCTAAAAGAGCTAGCTATACTAGAGTCATTATGTTGGAATTGAGTCGCATAGCTTCTCATCTGTTATGGCTTGGCCCTTTTATGGCAGATATTGGTGCGCAGACGCCTTTCTTCTATATTTTCAGAGAGCGAGAATTGATATATGATCTATTCGAAGCTGCCACAGGTATGCGACTGATGCATAATTTTTTCCGTATCGGAGGAATTGCTGCTGATTTACCTCATGGTTGGGTAGATAAATGCTTGGATTTCTGTGAGTATTTTTTAACAGTAATTGCTGAATATCAAAAGCTTATTACACGGAATCCCATTTTTTTGGCCCGAGTTGAAGGAGTAGGCATTGTTAGTGAGGAGGAAGCCGTAAATTGGGGTTTATCTGGGCCAATGCTACGGGCTTCCGGACTCCAATGGGATCTTCGTAAAATTGATCATTATGAGTGTTACGACGAATTTGATTGGGAAGTACAATGGCAAAAAGAGGGGGATTCATTAGCCCGTTATTTCGTCCGAATCAGTGAAATGACGGAATCCATAAAAATAATTCAACAAGCTCTAGAAGGACTTCCGGGGGGGCCCTATGAGAATTTAGACGTCCGGCGCTTTGGCAGAGAAAGGGATTCGGAGTGGAATGATTTTGAATATCGATTCATTAGTAAAAAACCATCTCCGTCTTTTGAATTGTCGAACCAAGAGCTTTATATGAGAGTGGAGGCTCCAAAGGGAGAATTAGGAATTTTTCTGATAGGGGATCAGAGTATTTTTCCCTGGAGATGGAAAATTCGTCCACCGGGTTTTATCAATTTGCAAATTCTTCCTCAGCTAGTTAAAAGAATGAAATTGGCTGATATTATGACAATACTCGGTAGTATAGACATCATTATGGGAGAAGTTGATCGTTGAAATGATAATTGATACGACGGAAGTCCAGGCTATTAATTCTTTTTCCCGATTGGAATCCTTAAAAGGGATATCTGGGCTCACACGCTCCTTTGTCCCTATTTTTACTCCTCTATTTGGAATCACACTAGGGATACTCATAATTGTGTGGTTAGAAAGAAAAATATCTGCAGGAGTACAACAACGTATTGGACCTGAATACGCAGGTCCTTTTGGAATTCTTCAAGCGCTAGCAGATGGAACAAAACTACTTTTCAAAGAGGATCTTCTCCCATCTAGAGGAGATATTTGTTTATTCAGTATCGGACCATCCATAGCAGTTATATCCATTTTATTAAGTTATTCAGTAATTCCTTTTAGCTATCGGCTTGTTGTAGCGGATCTCAGTATAGGTGTTTTTTTATGGATTGCCATTTCAAGTATTGCTCCTTTTGGACTTCTTATGTCAGGATATGCTTCGAATAATAAATATTCCTTTTTAGGTGGTCTACGAGCTGCTGCTCAATCGATTAGCTATGAAATACCATTAACTCCATGTGTTTTATCCATATCTCTACGTGCGATTCGTTTGGACCTGAGCGGTTACCTATTTCTTTTATTTCTCGGATCGGAAAGGAGTGAAATGTATTGAGTAGATATCTTCATTTTTTGATTCATCATTCCGGGTGGTGAACTCAATCAGATAAGTTCTATGAGTGAAACAAAACAGCTTATAAATTTGCAGTAAAAAGATTAAGTCTCATTCCCTATGTACAAGAGTTAAGTATCACTAAGCATAAGCAGAATAAATTACCCCAAGATTAGCAATCATGGTTTGAGGCGAGTCGAAAAGATCAACTATATGAAGTTTTCACTATTGTCTATCATACGGGGGTTGGATAAAAATGAGTGGGCGGTTAGGAACACTAAGTTACATAATGGATTTGTAATCGAGATAATCTAAGTTACCTAAACCTAAATAGGACTCTCCGCATAAAAGGAATTTAGGGTGGGGCCTTTAAGTTAGTAGAAACGATCAAGCAGTACTTCCCCAGGATCCCGATCCTGAGTATGCTCCTACCCACTGGTTAAAGAAATAGCTATCATTAACGAAGTAACCTTTTTTTTTAGCTTCCCTGTCTTTTTCTATGAAATGTGAAAGAAGAGCCGGAACGAAAGAAATATGCAATAGAAAAGAAAAATACGAAATATTTTATCTATATTCATACAGATAGAACAGATAGAATTATTATAATATAATGATTCATGAACTAATGTAATGCCTAAATCCTTTTTTGTAATCGAAAAAGGGTCGAACTAGCTATTGATACAATGAATATTTTAGTGAAGGATTAAGGTATTACTGAACGAAGAGAAATTTTATTTTTGAAAGTCCAAATATATTATATCTTAGAAATAGTCAAAGGGTGAGATCAATTCAGAAGCACCTTTTTCTTATTATAGCAGACAGAATTGGATTGGTATAATGTGGGACTCTCTGATCTATCTTTACTCTATCTACTCAACTAACATATCTAGACTAACATATCGAGATAATACTGAGCCCGTCCTTAGATTTTGACCACCGAGGAGCCGTATGAGGTGAAAGTCTCATGTACGGTTCTGCAATAGCGACGGCAGCAGTGATGTTATCATCGACTATGATTATCTAACAGTTCAAGTACAGTTGAAATAGTTGAGTCACAGTCCAAATATGGTTTTTGGGGTTGGAATCTGTGGCGTCAACCTATAGGATTTACGGTTTTTCTAATTTCTTCCCTAGCAGAATGTGAGAGATTACCCTTTGATTTACCAGAAGCGGAGGAAGAATTAGTAGCAGGTTATCAAACCGAATATTCAGGTATTAAATTTGGTTTATTTTACGTTGCTTCCTATCTAAATCTACTTGTCTCTTCATTATTTGTAACAGTACTTTACTTAGGCGGTTGGCATTTCCCTTTTCCGTTCATATTGATTCCTAATTTTTTCGGAATAAATGAACTGGATGGAGTCTTTGGAACAATAATTGGGACTTTGATTACATTAGCTAAAGCTTATTTGTTCCTGTTTATTTCTATCACAACAAGATGGACTTTGCCTAGGATGAGAATGGACCAATTATTAAATCTTGGGTGGAAATTTCTTTTACCTATTTCTCTCGGTAATTTATTATTGACAACTTCTTCCCAACTCTTTTCGCTGTAAAAAAAAACATAAGACAGTCAACAAGAGAAAGAAAATTTCAATTATTCATAGAGATTCACGATATGCTTCCTATGATAACTGGGTTCATGAATTATGGTCACCAAGCTGTAAGAGCTGCAAGGTATATCGGCCAAAGTTTCATAATTACCTTATCTCACACAAGTCGTTTACCTGTAACTATTCACTATCCCTATCAAAAATGGATTCCATCAGAGCGTTTCCGCGGTCGAATCCACTTTGAATTTGATAAATGCATTGCTTGTGAAGTATGTGTTCGTGTATGCCCTATAGATCTACCCATTGTTGATTGGAGATTGGAACCGGACATTCGAAAGAAACGATTGCTTAATTATAGTATTGATTTCGGAATATGTATATTTTGTGGTAATTGTGTCGAGTATTGTCCAACAAATTGTTTATCAATGACTGAGGACTATGAACTTTCTACTTATAATCGTCACGAATTAAATTATAATCAAATTGCCTTGAGTCGGTTACCAATGTCAGTAATTGGAAATTCCATAATTCGAACCATTATGACTTCGACTCAAATCAACTAAAAAATAGGTAAACCGCTTGATTCGATTACCAATTACTCCAATTTCCGATTACTATTACTAAAGGAGCAAATCTTCCATTTTGCTCGTCGAATAAGTAAAAGTCCTAGCTATTGATTTCAGATTCATTGCTCAGAATCATGTCTTGCAAAAATGCATTATCCGTGATTTTTCGAAATCTACATCTCTCTAAATTAATACTATTATATATATAATTTCTCTATCAACCCCCAATCTAGGATTGGATTCCATTCAGAGCATATCCTAAAAAGAGTCGGGTAACCTATTTTTCCCGGTCTGGTCAAAAAGATCATGAAACATTTAAGCTTATTTCTCTATTATTTGCCATATAATGGATTTCACTGGACCAATACATGATTTTCTTTTAGTATTTTTGGGATCGGTTCTTCTATTAGGAGGTCTGGGAGTGGTATTACTTACCAATACCATTTTTTCTGCCTTTTCCTTGGGGTTGGTTCTGGTTTGTATATCCCTATTCCATATTCCATCGAATTCCCATTTTGTAGCTGCTGCACAGCTCCTTATTTACGTGGGGGCCATAAATGTGTTAATCGTATTCGCTGTGATGTTCATGAATGACTCAGAATATTACAAGGATTTCGGTCTTTGGACCGTTGGAGAAGGAGTAACTTCCCTGGTTTGTACAAGTCTTTTTGTTTCACTAATTACTACTGTCCCAGATACTTCATGGTACGGTATTATTTGGACTACAAGATCAAACCAGATTTTAGAGCAGGATTTTTTTAATAATGGTCAACAAATTGGGACTCATTTATCAACAGATTTTTTTCTTCCCTTTGAACTCATTTCTATAATTCTTTTAGTTGCCTTGATAGGTGCAATTGTTATGGCCCGTCAGTAATAAAAAGAAAGACTTCGAATGAAAGAGTTCTGTCCTCTCAAAAGACTTCCTTCTTATCACACCTATTTTCCTTCACTTCAATTCCATTTTTCTATTTTTCATGTATAAAATGGAAATGGTTTTAGTTCAATCTATTCTAGTACCAATATCTTCCTTTGTTCTGCACTTGTGAGATTCTAGTCAATAAAATGGATTAAGGTGGAGTTTTTGTTCCTATTGAAAGCAAATAAATCCAGATTGATGAGGGGTTGGTCAATGATGCTTGAACATGAACTTGTTTTGAGTGCCTATTTATTTTCTATCGGTATTTATGGATTGATCACAAGTCGAAATATGGTTAGAGCACTTATGTGTCTTGAGCTTATACTGAATGCGGTTAATTTGAATTTCGTAACATTTTCTGATTTCTTTGATAGTCGCCAATTAAAAGGAGACATTTTCGCTATTTTTGTGATAGCTATTGCAGGCGCTGAAGCCGCTATTGGACCTGCTATTGTTTCATCAATTCATCGTAACAGAAAATCCACTCGTATCAATCAATCGAACTTGCTGATGAAATAGCGGTAATCATATAAATACTGAATCGAATATTATAAATACTGAATAGAATATTCACCAATTCAAATTGGTATGTACGATAGAAACAAACATAGGCCCATGTTTGCTAAAACGTAATAAATCAAAGTATCTTGGACCGCTATCATGAGCAGATCCCGAAGTAGATTAATTCGAAATCGATTCTGGTAAACCCTCGATTCGTCTGGTGTCTACCATATATGATTCCTTTATGATTTTACTAGATCGAAAATTTATGACGTTCAAAAAGTGGATAGATACCATGTCACACTCAGTAAAGATTTATGATACATGTATAGGGTGTACTCAATGTGTGCGAGCCTGCCCCACAGATGTATTAGAAATGATACCTTGGGACGGATGTAAAGCTAAGCAAATTGCTTCTGCCCCAAGAACAGAAGACTGTGTAGGTTGTAAGAGGTGTGAATCCGCTTGTCCAACAGATTTTTTGAGTGTCCGGGTTTATTTATGGCATGAGACAACGCGAAGCATGGGGCTAGCTTATTGATACGTTCTAGAAAACTCTACTTGAACCCATTTTTTTTCTCCTTACCGACAAAAACCCGTACTTAATCAAAAAGATTATTTAGAGCACGGGTTTTTTGGTCAAAGTGTATCTTGTCTTTACCACGAATTCTTTTCCTTGGTTAACAATAATTGTGATTTTGCCGATATCCGCGGGTTCTTCCATTTTCTTTTTTCCTCATAGGGGAAATAAGATGATTAGGTGGTATACTCTCTCTATATGCACAATAGAACTACTTCTAACGACCTATGCATTCTGTTATCATTTCCAATTTGACGATCCCTTAATCCAATTAGAACAGGATTCTAGATGGATCCATTTTTTGGATTTTCACTGGAGACTCGGAATCGATGGAATTTCCATAGGACCTGTTTTACTGACGGGATTCATCACTACTTTAGCGACTTTAGCGGCTCGGCCAGTGACTCGGGATTCACGATTGTTCAATTTCCTGATTTTAGCAATGTACAGCGGCCAAATAGGATCATTTTCTTCTCGAGATCTTTTACTTTTTTTTATCATGTGGGAGTTAGAATTAATTCCTGTTTACTTACTTCTATCCATGTGGGGAGGAAAGAAACGTTTGTACTCATCTACAAAGTTTCTTTTGTACACTGCGGGGGGTTCCATTTTTCTATTAATGGGAGTTCTGGGCATGGGTTTCTATGGTTCCAACGAAGCAACCTTACATTTTGAAACCTCAGCGAATCAATCGTATCCGGTGGCATTGGAAATAATATTCTATTTTGGATTTCTTATTACTTATGCTGTCAAATCACCGATTATACCCCTACATACATGGTTACCAGATACCCATGGGGAGGCACATTACAGTACGTGTATGCTTCTAGCCGGAATCTTATTAAAAATGGGCGCGTATGGATTGGTTCGGATCAATATGGAATTCTTACCCCACGCTCATTCTATATTTTCTCCATGGTTGATGATAATAGGTACAGTTCAAATAATCTATGCAGCTTCAACATCTCCTGGCCAACGCAATTTAAAAAAGAGAATAGCCTATTCTTCTGTATCTCATATGGGTTTTACAATTATAGGAATTGGTTCTATAACCGATACAGGACTGAATGGAGCTATTTTACAAATCATTTCTCACGGATTTATTGGTGGTGCTCTTTTTTTCTTGGCAGGAACTAGTTACGATAGAATACGTCTTGTTTATCTCGACGAAATGGGCGGAATAGCTATCCCAATGCCTAAACTATTTACAATGTTCAGTAGCTTCTCGATGGCTTCTCTTGCATTGCCGGGAATGAGTAGTTTTGTTGCCGAATTGGTAGTCTTTTTTGGAATAATTACCAGTCCAAAATCTCTTTTAATGCCAAAAATACTCATTACTTTTGTAATGGCAATTGGAATGATATTAACTCCTATTTATTCATTATCTATGTCACGCCAGATGTTCTATGGATACAAGCAATTTCCTGCCCCAAACTCCTCTTTTTTGGATTCTGGACCACGAGAACTTTTTGTTTCGATCTGTATCTTTCTACCCGTAATAGGGATTGGTATTTATCCGGATTTCCTTCTCTCACTATCCGTTGACAAGGTAGAAGCTATCCTATCTAATTATTTTTATAGATAAGATAGGTTTCATGAATAAGATCGAAAATAATCCTATGATTTCAAAAACCATTCGCTGGACAATGAAAAAAAAATAAGTCTTCTTTTTCCTTATCTTAAGGAAAAAGAAAATGAAGTCCATTCGAATCAGATACGTTTGGAGTTTTTGAGAACCATTTGAATCCAGTAGTGATTCAAATAGTTCTCAAAAACTCACACAAACTTCAGACTATGTTCCTGTGGATTGGGTCGCTTCTTCAATTCGATGTTAATGTGAATGAGCCATAACTATGTAATCCTATTCCTAATAGATTGACCCCAAAATAACATATCCAAATTATAAGAAATCCAAGAGAAGCCACAATTGCGGAATTCGTGCCTTGAAAATTTTGATTTGTTCTCATATGTAAATAAATTGCAAATAGGGTCCAAGTAATAAATGCCCAAGTTTCCTTGGGGTCCCAATTCCAATATGACCCCCATGCCTCATTAGCCCATACCGCGCCCGAAAGAATACCTATGGTTAAAAAGAGAAACCCTAGACTAATGACACGATAACTCCAACGATCCAATTGCTGAATCAACTGATACATGTGATAATTTCTAAATGAAAGAAAAAAAGTGTTTCGTAAAACACTGCCTCTTTCATTTGCGTATTGGCTCTCATCAAAAACAAATGACCCTGTTACTAAATGATTTCTTTTGCCAAAAATATCTATGCGTGTTCGAAATGTAATGACTAGAAGCGCTACTGAGAATAACGAGCCGCATAAAAGAGCTGCATAGCTCAATACCATCATACTTACGTGCATCATTAACCACTGAGATTGGAGAGCAGGTACTAATATTGTGGATTGATGCATTTCTGCTAAAAGACCTGAAGTAACAAAGCCTTGAGTCAAAATAGTACTTGGCGCGGTTATTGCGCTTAAATGGGTTTTTTGGTTCCTAAAATGTGGAACCATATGAATAATGGAAAAACCCCACGAAAGAAACATTAATGATTCATATAAATCACTTAAGGGGAAATGTCCCGAAGAAATCCAACGAGTAACTAACAATCCTGTTATACAGAAAAAGGTAGCTATCATGCCTTTTTCTGACGAATTATAGAGTCCTAGCGTTTCGTAGACTAATAATAAGGTTAGTAAATAAATCGTAATTACAATTGAAACGATCGAAAAAGAAATGTGAGTGAATATATGTTCTAAAGTCGAGAATATCATAAAAAAAATCCTAAAATAAAAAAGAAAAGGGGGATCCTTCAAGACTGGAATGGAAATGAGGAATTCCATTCATTATAGGACTTATTGTATCTCTTTTAGAAGATGCCGCCACTCGGACTCGAACCGAGATGCTCTAGCACTGCTTCCTAAGAGCAGCGTGTCTACCGATTTCACCATGGCGGCTTACTCGAAAACATAATAGCCCATCCATATTCAATCGTCGAGATTCTAAGGAGTCAATTCAATCAAATCTTTTTTAGGGAATCTGACAATCAATGAAAAAACACTCGTTCAAATTACTAATTGAACGTTCAACAATCATTAGTATTGTGGGATCGTAGGGTGTTAGGTTTCACTTTCACAAAGAGCTTTCCGTTGGTTTCACTTCGCCTGGAATGGAAATGAAGCAGTTGGAGTTCTGTCCTCTATCCAGGCATAGAACTAAAAGGTTTCAATCTTTATCGGAATTTTAGCGTACTTCAAAAAAAAATTCTATATTTCTAAAGAAAAGAAAGCTCTCAAGATCTATATATAGATATAGATCTTGATGGATTCCACAGCCCAAATATAGGACCCTTAATTTGGACTACATATTAGGAATTAGGAATACATAATCCAAAAAAATCCTTCCTAAAGGAAAAAGAAGACTTTTCTTTTAGTTAGTGTATTATGAAAAGTGAATCGATGAGGAAAATGACAACCCCCATCTCACAAATTAGAAAAACCTACTATAAAGAAAGCTAAAACTTTGTATCTTGTCCTTCACTACTTCGTCAAAAAATTGAAAATACAGTAAGTAGAGGACTTCTTATTCTGCATACGGCACTAACCAGTCCCGTCTCGTATTGATCCGTTGAAAAGAAAAATATGAGTTAATGGGAATCCTTCATTTTAGAAATGACAATTCAGAGAGTCATATTGATTCAGATTCTTCCAAGACTTGGTTATTTTTTTGTATTTGTAGCCCACAAAAGCCTTTCGAATTCCCGGTACAAATGGATTTCGCTAATGAAAATGCTTTTCTCGCTGCCCAATACCCCTTTCTTTTCCAAATATTTTTACGAATACGCTTTTTTGACAGAGAAGTACGTTTCTTTGGAACCGCCATTCAAAAATGAAGAGGTTACTCATTGTTTAGAGTTGGATGTGAAAGACATGTATTGTTCGGATTATTCGTTTTATTTTATTCTATTTATTCCCTAGATGATACTTCCTTGATAACATACAATAGAGATACGCTTGCCTCGCATAGAATAAATATTCCTAGGTAAAAAATGGGATAGGTTCTTCTTTAGGGGAACCTTTTTTACAACATACAATATCCGAAGAAAGAAGAATTCGTACTGATTGGTAACTTTCTATCCGAACCCTCATTCGAATCTATATCGTAAGAGAGGTTTTCGAATTCCCCCTAAATACTTAGTTCCACTATAATGGCAGTCAATAACTTTCTGTGAGTCTTTTTTTTAAAAGATTCTAGCGAATCTCTTTCAAGTTCACCCGCTACTTCAAAAGAATAGCATTTTTAATATATATATAGAAATATTGGTTGAGCTCGCTTGTCAAATAGCGGGCGCTCGCCCTTTAAGGTTGAAATATCATAACCCGGCGAATTCCATAATTTCGAATTAATAGATAGACCTCTTTCCGTTTCGGATCGTGGATAAACAGATATCTTTATACACGATATAATCATATCACGCAAATCTACTATTGTCAATATGCCAATATGAAGGTTGCAACCACCAAAATGGCAGAAAACCATGCCCCTTACCTAAAAAATCTACCTAGATTCTTTAGTATCTCGTTAAATTCGAAAGCTAAGAAAAGGGAGAATAAGAACAAAAAAATCCTAAAATACTCACAGAGGAGAGGAATAGAATGAACTGCTTTGGCCGCCTGCAAGCTTTTTCTTTTGATTTCCAAATCGAGCCGCTGAATTTAAATTCCGAACCGAACCCAGAGATCCGCTTTTGTGTACGTCCGATTCCAATAAGCTCGCGGGATTTATCCAGAGAAATTTTGCCCACCCTACTGATAGAAACCAGTTTTTAAATTGTATTTTCCCTTATACCAGAAAATAAAGAATATCCATTCTTAAGAAAAAATTACTGCCATCACAAATATGTTTCATGCTATCTCCAAATTTTCATCTTTCAATTCAATAAAAGTGTAACTGTAATGCATTGGATTAAAGTCGAAAGCTAAGAAAAGGGAAAATAACTAAAATACTCACAGAGACAGCCCACTCTTTACCTACCTTTCATAGATCTATGATTATCAGGATTCCTCGGAGCTCCGGAAGAACTTCCCCTCAATCTACCTCTAGTTTTGGGCCTTTCCAAGTCGGCAATATCTTGCGTCCAATTTTAAGAGTTCTTCCGCTAAGAGGAAAAGCTGTCCCTCTAACTCTTTTGTAACCCTCCTTTCGAGTCTTAAGATCCGATCTCGGCTTTCTAGATCGTTGTTATTCTTCGCTTCTATCTCGGATTGGCCTTGTTCGGCAGTGGCTGACGCCACGAAGTCAAAGCGCTACATTCCGCAGCTCGACAGTGGATGATGATCCTTCCGGATCCTTCCAAAGGTCAACTCTGGCTTTCTTTTGACTTGGTCCACTTCTCGGAATTCTGCAGGCAGCTTCGACGGCTCGGCTGCTACTATGAGCAATCAATAATCCAAAGTGTGACATTTTCCCATTCTTAGGATCAGATTCCACGAATCTATAGTATGATCAAGTGCAGGTCTTGAAAGAAATCAATGGGATTAACATGAAGAAAGTAGGCCCACTAAAGGCACAAAAAGAGAGGGTAAGTTGAAAGTTGTCATAGAATGAATACCAAGAGATCTTATGATACGTATCTAGTATCATAAGTGCAAGGAATGAACCGAGTTATCCTTCTACCTGAGATAGAGACTTCTTCCTTGGCCTTACTTTTCTCTAGTGAAATAGAACCAGTAACTTTTTTACTTTTATAATGATCATTTTTTACCGCCATCACAAACATAACGGATAATTCGTTTAAGCGAATTCCCGAGATAGGTTTCATGCTATCTCCAAATTCTCATCTTTCAATTCGAACCGCAGTGACAGTTAGATAGGTATCGTAGAGTTTCCTCGAAGCCTAGGCAGCTTACTCCACTCAATCAGAATTAGTGAATTATCCCGAATAAACTAATACCCAAGGTCTTCTTTTGATTGGGTCGAGTTATTGATGGATCCTATGACCCATATCAGAATCAAGTACGAGAATTCTTTTTACTTGCTCTATGAATAGAAATTCTTATAAGAATTAATGGAATGATTGAAAATGGAAAATTCTATTTGAGTTCTTTCCTATTTTGATTTTTTTATTTGATTGTTCCTTCCGAAAGAGATAAGAGCTGGTGAATCGGAAACAATTCAATTACTAAGAATAGAAAAAACTTTGATTTTCTTATGGAACATACATATCAATATGCATGGATCATACCTTTCGTTCCGCTTCCGGTTCCTATAGCAATAGGAGTGGGACTTCTTCTCGTTCCAACGACAACAAAAAATCTGCGTCGCATATGGGCTTTTCCTAGTGTTTTATTACTAAGTATAGTTATGCTTTTTTCGGCCGACCTGGCTATTCAGCAAATAAACGGGAGTTCTATTTATCAATATGTAGGGTCTTGGACCCTCCATCATGATTTTTCCCTAGAGTTTGGCGACTTGATCGATCCACTGACTTCTATTATGTCAATATTAATTACTACTGTTGGAATCATGGTTCTTATTTATAGTGACAATTATCTGTCTCATGATCAAGGATATTTGAGATTTTTTGCTTCTATGAGTTTTTCCAATGCTTCCATGTTGGGATTAGTTACGAGTTCTAATTTGATACAAATTTATTTTTTTTGGGAATTAGTTGGAATGTGTTCCTATCTATTAATAGGTTTTTGGTTCACGCGACCAATTGCGGCAAATGCTTGTCAAAAAGCATTTGTAACTAATCGTGTGGGGGATTTTGGTTTATTATTAGGAACCTTAGGTCTTTATTGGATAACGGGTAGTTTCGAATTTCGAGATTTGTTCAAAATAGTCAATAACTTGATTGAGAATCATGGGATAAATTCTTTATTTCTGACTCTGTGTGCCGCCCTATTATTCCTCGGTGCAATTGCGAAATCGGCACAATTCCCCCTTCATGTATGGTTACCTGATGCCATGGAGGGACCCACTCCGATTTCGGCTCTTATACATGCTGCTACTATGGTAGCAGCGGGCATTTTTCTTGTAGGCCGGCTTCTGCCTCTTTTCGCAGTTATACCTTACGTAATGAATCTCATTTCTTTGATAGGTATAATAACAGTACTCTTAGGAGCTACTTTGGCTCTGGCTCAAATAGACATTAAGAGAAGTTTAGCTTATTCTACAATGTCGCAATTGGGTTATATTATGTTAGCTTTCGGTATGGGGTCTTATCAAGCTGCTTTATTTCATTTGATCACTCATGCCTATTCGAAAGCATTATTATTTTTAGGCTCTGGATCCATTATTCATTCAATGGAAAGAATTATTGGATATTCTCCAGAAAAAAGTCAGAATATGGCTCTTATGGGGGGTTTCCAAAAATATGTGCCAATTACAAAAACTGCTTTTTTGTTAGGTACACTTTCTCTTTGTGGCATTCCACCTCTTGCTTGTTTTTGGTCAAAAGACGAAATTCTTAACGATAGTTGGTTGTATTCACCTATTTTCGCGATCATAGCTTGTTCCACAGCAGGATTAACTTCATTTTATATGTTTCGGATCTATTTACTTACCTTTGAAGGGCATTTAAACGTTTATTTTCAAAATTTCAGTGGAAAAAAAAATAGCTCGTTCTATTCAATAGCCATATGGGGTAAAGAAGGAAGGAAAGGAATTAACAAAGATCTTCTTTTATCCACAATGAATAATAATGAGAGGGCTTCCTTTTTTTCGAAAAAAAGAGATCCAATGGGTCCAATGGACGGGAATGTAAAAAATAGGAGGCGATCCTTTATGAAAATGACTCATTTTGTCAATATCAATAAAGAAATGCCCCCATATCCGCATGAATCGCATAATACTATGCTATTGCCGCTGCTTGGGTTGGCTCTATTTACTTTGTGTGTTGGATCTATAGGAATTCCTTTCGATCAAGGAGGAATGGATTTCAATAGGAATATATTATCCAACTGGTTAACTCCGTCTATAAATCTTTTACATCAAAATTCGAACAATTCTGCGGATTGGTATGATTTTCTTACAAATGCAACTTTTTCAGTCAGTATAGCCTATGTAGGAATCTTTGTAGCATTCTTTTTTTATAGGCCTGTTTCTTCATCTTTACAGAATTTGGACTTAATCAATTCATTTGTGAAAATGAGTCCTACGAGACTTCTTTGGGACAAAATAATCAATGTGATATATACTTGGTCATCGAATCGTGCTTACATAGATCTTTTTTATTCAACAACCCTAAGTAGGGGTATAAGAGGATTATCCGCACTAACTCATTTTTTTGATAGACGAATAATTGGTGGAATTACGAATGGCATTGGTACGACAACCTTCTTTGTAGGAGAAGCTCTAAAATATGTAGGGGGGGGAAGAATCTCTTCTTATCTATTCTTCTATCTGTTCTATCTGTTATTTTTCTTTTCTATTGCATATTTCTTTCGTTTTGGGGTAATTTATTAATTTATAAGCTGTTTTGTTTGTATTGTCATAATATCATCGATATTCATATTTTTATGGATTATGATCAATTTTACGAATTACTGTTATTGCCTCTGTAAACATAGTAGCTAAATAATCCCAACGTGTTACATAAGGGAGATATTGTATAATTTCGTTTTTTGTAGCAATTTTAAATTGATCCTTATTCCTATATCACAATGGACCATCCCATTTTTTAAACTCGGAAAGAAGAGTCAAAAGGGACTTTTTCAAGTAAAAGAAGATTTTACTTTTTTTCTTTTCTTTTGCATTCACTCGGATTTCCCCCGCTTCGTATATTTTGTTCAAATTCTCCTTTTCTTTCTAGCATGAAAAAAGGGAAAGGTCCGCCTGGGCGAATCCTTCTTGCCCATGTTTGGAAGTTGGTTCTATTTCTACATCTGTTTCGTCTGCACTTTGCCTCCTTTCTACTGTTGCCGAGGTTTTTTTTTGTTTCTTTTTCTTATCCTCAGTCCTAATAGGTGATGGAATTCTGTCTAAATAGTAGACACAGGAGATAAATACTAGAATGGTAAAGATTCGCTCCATAGAATTTTGAAACTCTGCCGCATAGTACCTATTCAATCTAATAGAACGATTTTTCCGTATCCAGAATACTACCAACTCAAACCCTTTCAGGCATAAAATGTGACCAATGAACCAACCAACAAAACTAGTTGTTAAAAATAACATCTTGTTGTTGCATCGAAACATATAA